AATTCAGAGATTACATAGAATTCATAATTAGACTCCCTCATTTAAAGAATAGGGAATAAGAGATCGGAAATATAGGTTCTTACGTCTTACGTATGGCGATTCAACATGCATCGTTGAAAATTCAATAGTAGGCGTAAGGTTTTTCTCAGTACCTAACTTCCATCAAGATTAATATGAAGAGAATAAACATATGCTGAAAAGCCCGCCCGATTTTTTGGAATTCAAATCCTTGTGATCTAGGTTCGATCTTACCTGGATTACAAATGGATTCAGTTCCATCTTCGTGTGATTTGAACTCGAGTCAGTTCAAGTAAAGATAAAAGATATGATTCAAAGAAAAATCATTAAAAAGTAAGAAGAAGAATCACATTCTATCCAAAAACCATCTTTATTCGAATATCCTCTGGGGCGGGAGGACTCGAACCTCCGAATAACAGGACCAAAACCCGTTGCCTTACCACTTGGCCACGCCCCATTTCAATTTCTATTCGACACTATTAAAGAATAATGTTGATATTGATAGATCGTCAATTTTAGTCCAAATATCTAATTTATAGAATCAATTCTATATTTGCTAGGATTTTGACACGTATAGATATAGAATTAAATTGAATTTCTTGATCATTCCATATAATTCAATTAAGATATTTTATCAAAGTCTAATTTCTTCTATTCTCCGTGTAGAATGGGAGGATTTTTGATTGGGTGAATTCAAACAAAAGGAAGGGTTTTTGTCTACCTTAACTTTCTTCGTTTTTATTTATATCAATTATCAATAACTCAATCAAAATGCAATTATCTCCAAAAAAATGTCTATTATGCTTAATATCTTTAGTTTGATCTTTATCTGTATTAATTCTGCTCTTTATTCGACTTCGACTAGTTTTTTCTTCTCCAAATTGCCCGAGGCCTATGCTTTTTTGAATCCAATTGTAGATGTTATGCCAGTCATACCTTTGCTTTTTTTTCTCTTAGCCTTTGTTTGGCAAGCTGCCGTAAGTTTTCGATGAGATCTTTAATACTATCCTAGAAAATTCATAATTGATTCCATAAATTCTAGCAATTAATAAGGTCGGATAAATCTTATAAGATGAACCTTCAATTCAAAGATTGAAACTTTTGGCTTGGTTGGATAGACGCAAAAAATCTCAATCACCCCATTTCCCTATTCTGAACCGCTTTCTCTTCCAGTGAAAGACACTAATAGGGTCCTCCAAACTATCGAATTCTGGTTATGAAAAAAAAATTTAGTAATGAAAGACTCTTAAAATGAATTTATGAAAATGGTTTCTTTCTATAAATAGAAAGCCATTTTTTCTTGGTATCCAAATAGGATATGTAGTATAAAAATAGATGATCTATTCTCTTTTTTTCCAAAAAAATGATCTTGGAGATTGTGTAATGCTTACTCTCAAACTTTTTGTTTCCACAATAGTGGTATTCTTTGTTTCTCTCTTCGTCTTCGGATTCCTATCTAATGATCCAGGACGTAATCCGGGACGTGAAGAATAAACTAAAAAGGTTTTTCATTTTCTTTGTTTTATTTTTGAAATTTCTTACGGTTTTTTCTATTTCACACGTTTAACTACAAAAAAAGAAAAGGGATTTTCAAAATTTTAAAGATAAATGAAATATCAAGTCATAAAAGCAAAGGGAAAGAGAGGGATTCGAACCCTCGGTACAAATAACTCGTACAACGAATTAGCAATCCGCCGCTTTAGTCCACTCAGCCATCTCTCCCAATTGACAAAAAAATATAATTACTACATTACACGGAAAGTAAGGATTCAAAAAATTCTTTTTTTCTCTCTATATCTTTATTATATAAATATGTACAATTTTTATCAGCAATTCCGTTTAGATAAAGTTAGGGTTGGCAAGATCCAATAGAAACAAAAATAAAGAAGAATTCTTTGATTTTGTGCAAAAGGGCCTTTTTTTTTATTCCCTTGGCTGGGCTAGGTTAGTACCTAGCCGGGCCCTTTTTTTGTTCCAACAAATTATATATAAAAACGATTTATCTAATTTGAAACCAAAAAACTTGCTATTAAGGCAACAAGAAAGTGTGATTTCTTATTCTTCTTTTTTACTTTTTGATTTCCCTTTTTAACTACTTTATACATATTTATACATATATACATACCATGCTAGAATAATAACTGGAATAAAAAATGAAACTATGGATTCTTAGACAATGCATTTTGATGTTATGATTTCGGTGTTTTTATCGAACTGTATCTATCAAAATTCCTACAGTAAAAGAAAAAAAAAAGAACCTCTTATTTAAATGAATCCTCTTTTCCTAATCTCATTAAACCCCCACTAAAAAAGTTAACACTCGAATTTTCATGATTCTTTTAGGATCCTATCTTATCTTGATTACGCTCAATTCCCTTGTTTGACAAAAGAACCATTATGATACAATAATCACATTGTAGCGGGTATAGTTTAGTGGTAAAAGTGTGATTCGTTCTATTAACCCCCTTTAATAGTTAAAGGG